GATCTAATTATAGGAATAATTGGAACTTTTGTATCAAGCTTTTTCATAACATTTTCTATTAGAAATGAATTTTCCAGCATTTGACTCCGTAACACTGAAGGATTTCGCCGTACACTGGAAAAATAACCTAAAAAGTAGAATGAATGCTCGGATAATTGGTTTATATGGATCCGTCCTGGTTGAGACCAAACATAAAAATGACATTGCCATAAATTGATAAGATAGTATTTCCATTTATTCATCACAAGAGGGGTATTCTTTGAAGCCAGAATGGCTTCTCCTTTATATCGAGCATAATGAATGAAAGGGTCCTTGAAAAACCATAGGGTAGACAGAAAATCCTTAGGAAAGACTTTTACAAGATATTCCATTTTTCCATAGAAATAGATTCGCTCAAAAAGGACTACCGAAGATGTTAATTGTAAATGAGAAGATTTGTTACGGAGAAAAAGGAAGATAGATTCGTATTCACATAGATAAAAATTATATAGGAACAAGAAGAATCTTGGATTCCTGTTTGAAAAAGTAGAAATCGATTTTTTTGAAGTAATAAGAATGTTCCAATTACAATACTCGTGAAGAAAGAGCTTTAATAAATGAAAAGAAGAGGCATCTTTCACCCAGTAACGAAGGGTTTGAATCCAAATTTCCAGATGGATAGGGTAAGGTATTCGTATATCTGACACATAATTTAAATATGGAAATTTATCCTCAAAAAAAGGAAATATTGAATGAATTGATTGTAAATTATAAGATTTTATGATTTTTGTCTCCTCTAAGAAAGAGATTAATCGTAGGGAAAATGGAATTTCCAGAATAACGGCAAACCCCTCTGATATTATTTGAGAATATAAATTCTTGTTGTACCCACAAAATTTATTTGTGTTAGAATCATTAACAGAAATAATCAAATGATTCTGTTGAGACATTCGAGTAATTAAACGTTTTACAATTAGTAAACTAGATTTATTGTCAGAACCTATATTTTCCATCAAAATGGAGCTATTTAAACCATGATCATAAGCAAGTGCATAAATATATTCCCGAAAGATAAGTGGGTATAGGAGGTCATATTGCTGAAACCTATTTCGTTCTAAATATACTTGAAATTCCTCCATTTTTGAAAATTCAATTTGAGACAGGGATAGGGGATTTATTGGGTTCTCAAATGATACATAGTGCGATACAGTCAAAACAGGGTATTCTATTCTAGTAAAAAAGTGAAAAACAAATAGATACCTCGAAAACAAGTAAAACTCATCAACGGACTCTCTCCTCGTTTTTTTCGATCTAATTGTTTTATGTTGATTCTAGAATAACAATATAGTTCGAAATCCTTTATTTTCTCAACCCAATCGCTCTTTTGATTTTGGAAAAAAATATCTTTATCAATATACTCTTTCTTCTACACATTCAGCGCCACTCCATAATGGAGAATAGTTAATAGTTAGGACTCATAAAAAAAATCAAAAATCCATTTTCTTTTTTTCATAGGAAAAGCTTTTCCCACATCAAGCACTAATCTATTTTTAACGTAAAATTAGATCGGGTAATCATTCAAATTAAAAAATGAAAGCTCGTTGCTTTTTGTTTCCCTATAATTGGAGCCGCCAGGCTCTATCCATTTATTAATTCAACCCAACTTTGATTTCTTGTTCCGAGCCAAGAATTCAAACAAAGGTTTGGATCGGATCCAATAAGAATGAAATATTCTTCGAATTCTCCATTGATACGACATGCTACTTTTTCCATTCATTCCTGTCTGGATCAGTCGTCGTCTTACAAACTCTATCGCTGGTATGAACGAATCCATTGCTTCGTAAAAATGTGTAAAAAATCGAGTCGCACTTAAAAGCCGAGTACTCTACCATTGAGTTAGCAACCCGAATGAAACTAATATAAAAAAACTAAAAAAATCGAATGTGTAGATACAATAACAATCAAAAAAAAGATTGAATTCTATAATAAAAAAATCCTATGGATATGAAACGGAAATAAAAAGATCCGTTTATTCACGATCGGATTATATTTGTTTGATACACTGTTGTCAATATTAATATTAATGTTGAGAAAAAACTACAATGGAGAAAGAATTATAAACTTTTAAATAGTAACTAACAATTTAATAAATGCCAATTGAAATTCCATTTTCTTTTTGTTTAATTAATTTTATTTAATTAATGTTAATAATAACAAAGTTCGTTTGTAAATTCTAATAAAAAAATTCGAATACGAAAATGTATTATAATACTATAATACTAATAAATAAATAAAAAAAAAAATAAAAAAACAAACAATTATGTTGAATTGGCACTACAAAACTAATCGACATAGATCCAAAAGGGTGTATGCGAAAATTAAGGAAAAAAAAGAAAAAGGTAGAGATCCGATTGATTCAATTATAAATTAATATTAATCAATTATAAATTAATATTAATTTGATTGAATCAATACAATCGAAATATGGACTAAGCAATTAACCTAACCCCTTTTTTTATTTCTTCAGAGAATTCCAATGAAAACCACCTCATTGAGAGTAATGTATTTATAAACCCAATTACTTCATTTATTGATTTGCTCTTTTTTTTCTATTAATAAAAATGAAAATCGATTTTTGTGGTTGTAGAAAACAGCATTCTTATAGTATAGCAAATCAATAAATGAAGTAATTGGGTATGAATAGATAGCGGGGGGGGATAACAGAGATAAAGGATTATATAAATATATATACAAGTTATCCACACCCTCTTTTGTTTCTTATTTCATTAATTGAATTTCGTTTGTTGATTAGGGCAAAGTTCGATAAAAACACCCGCCCTTTTTGAAATATCCTGAACAGTTCCTGTAGGTTGAGCGCCCTTTTCAAGGAAATCGAGAATAACAGGAATATTTAAATAGGTTTGATTCTTTATCGGATCATAAAAACCCACTTTCCGAAGATCTCTTCCCTCTCGTCGGGATCGAATATCAATTGCAACAATTCGATAAACGGCTCATTGGGATAGATGTATGGAGATGAACAATACACCCCCCCTAGAAACGTATAAGAAGTTTTCTCCTCGTACGACTCGAGAAAATTAGATGATGCCTATGGGATATAATATTATTATGAATTTGGATGTCAAATAGATCCAATCCATAAAATCATAAAATCAATTCGATTATGATTTATAAGTACTTTTTTTTCTTATTCTTTTTCTTTCCCGAAAAAAAATCACTCGTATTCGCAAACTCATAACTCAAGTTGGATAACTCTCAAATAACTCAAAACCTTTAAGTATTTCATTTATTGAGCGGTCTCTATCCCGTTTTTTGTCTATCTTCTTTAGAATAGAATCTATTTTTTTTTCTTCATTCTGATAGAGTTGTTGAGACAATTAAAAAAGGTATTTACTTGTTCCAGGATCCCTTAGATTTTCCTTGAATCGTTGGGTTTAGACATTACTTCGGGGATTTCTAATCGTTTCAAAAATGGCAGCAACATCCCCTTTTTTCTTTCTATCAAAGAATCATAGAAATGGATAATAGATTCCCGCAGATACACTTTTGATCGAAATCGTTTTACCAATTCCAACAAATTTGACTTTTTATTTTGATTTTGTTTGAAACTTGCTCGAATTGGATCCTTTCGATTTCTATATATATAGATAGATAATCTATTTACGAAGTTGTTCCAATTTATTAATTTTCACTAACCCTAGATACTTGCTCCTGAAAAATGAATCAACTCGAGCTCCATCATGTACTATTACTATTTACATCATCAACCCCCCCCCAAAAAAAACGAGTTCGAATGGAACAGAACAAACGATGTCGAGCCAAGAGCACCCTCATTTTATATACATATTTCTATATAATATAAAAATAGTGGATTAAGAATCCACAGCTAATTGAATCATGTCTTTCAAGTCGCACGTTGCTTTCTACCACATCGTTTCAAACGAAGTTTTACCATAACATTTCTCTGGTTTGGAGCCAGTATGTAATTATGAAATCATGAATAGTCGTTGATTCAGTCGATACATAGTAATCTATACGTTTTCTGAATGGGTAATTTCTAAAGAATAAAGAAGTCTCATCCAAAATTCAAATGAAATCGATATTTTATTCTATGAATGGAATTTCTATTTTTTTATTTATTTATTTATTTGGAACATTATTTTTAACATATAAAATATTCTATTTAATAACATGAATACAAATAAATAAGTTTAAGTTTAAATAAGTTCTTTTTGAATATACATCTTAAAATCAATTTAGACACGGATCATTAAAAATAAGAAAAAAGAATCACACTTTAGCCAATATTATAGATTATAGATTGTTAAACCGAAAGTTTCTCAAAAAAGGCAATCCTTATTCTAATAGAATATTTGTATAGAATATTTGTACTCTCATATGATATCTAGATATCTATATAGATATATATAGATCATGCGTGGATATGCTCTGGGACGGAAGGATTCGAACCTCCGAATAGCGGGACCAAAACCCGTTGCCTTACCGCTTGGCCACGCCCCATCTCAAATTTCTATTCGACACTAATAAACACTAATATTAGTCTAATATTAATATTGGTTGTTCGTCAATTCCAGTTCAAATATCGAAATATCTATATCGATAGAATGTTGCGAGGCTTTTGATATGTGTAGATATAGAATTAAACGGAAATTCTTGATCATTACATAGAATGCAATTAAGATATTGTATGAAAGTATGATTTCTTATATTCTATCTTAAAGAACAAAATGTTTGCTATGCTTAATATCTTTAGTTTGGTCTGTATTTGTATTAACTCTGCCCTTTATTCAAGTAGTTTTTTATTCGCGAAATTACCGGAAGCCTACGCTTTTTTGAATCCAATTGTAGATATTATGCCAGTAATACCTGTACTCTTTTTTCTCTTAGCTTTTGTTTGGCAAGCTGCTGTAAGTTTTCGATAAGATCTTTCATTTTTATACTATCTTAGACTCTTAGAAAAATTCAGAATTTATTCGAAAAAAAAATTCTAACATTCTAACAATTGATAAGATCAGATAAGTCTTACAGTATGAATCCTCAATTCAAATATTGAAATTTTTTTATACGCAAAAAAAAAAGCTGGACCATCTCATTTCATCATTCTTACCCCCCTTTTCCATTCAAAATGAAAAAAAAATTCGATTTGAGTCCCCCACCAATATCTAATTGTGGGTATGAAAATTTTTATAAGAAAGGACTCGGCTCTTATTACAAAAAAATTTATGAAAATTCCTTTCTATTATATTTCTCGAAACCACATCATTTCTTAGTGTCAAAAGAAACATAATGTATAGTATAGGAAAATCTATTCTCTTTTTTTTTTTTAATTGATCTTGGAGATTGTGTAATGCTTACTCTAAAACTATTTGTTTACACAGTAGTGATATTCTTTGTTTCTCTTTTCATCTTCGGATTCCTATCTAACGATCCGGGACGTAATCCGGGACGTGAAGAATAAAAAATTCATTTTTATTTGTTTTGTTCTCCTTTCATGATTTTGAAATATTTGTTAGAATTTTATCTATTTTACATCTTTATATTTAATAATAATCAATTTCATATTTTTTTATATTGAATAATAAAAAAATCAAACAAACAAAGAAAATCTATAAATTCAAGAGATAAAGAAAATACGAAATCATCGACGGAAACGGAAAGAGAGGGATTCGAACCCTCGGTACGAAAATTTCGTACAACGGATTAGCAATCCGACGCTTTAGTCCACTCAGCCATCTCTCCCAAATTGAAAAAATAGAATTCCTATGCTACATTATACAAACAAAAAAGAGAGATTGAAAAAGATCCTCCTTTCTTTCTATCTTATTCTTATCTCTCTTTGACTTATTCTTCTATTTTTATTTTTTAGTTTTTCTATTTATTCTATATTAGAATATCAAATTATTCTATATTCGAATATCAAATTCTATTTCAAAATTCTATTTTAAATATCCAAAATATTATATAAATATATAAAATAGAAATAAATATAGAATAAAATATAGAATAATAAATATAATATATAATAAATATTGTATAAAATAGAATCGAATTCTAAATAAATAATAATAAAATACCCTTTTTGTTTGTTCGAGGGGGTCGTGTTTTTTTTTCTACAGCCCGGCCAGATCGGTACCTAGCCGGGCTTTTTTTTGTTCTCATGAATCCCGTGAATCAAATTTATTTGATCTGAAAAAATACTTGTTATTGAAATAAGATCAAACAAAAGAAAAACTTTTTTATTCCTATGAGATAGAACTAAAATGATAGAAGATCAAAATGCCATTTCTTATTATTCTTTATTTTCTTTATTTTTTATTCTTTATTTTCTTTATTTTTTCCAGCAAAGTACCTAAAAATGTAAAAAAAAAAAAGCAAATACGAATAAAAAAAGAAAAGAATGGAGATTCTTTCACAATGCATTTTCTTTTTATGTTATGACTAAAATCATTTTGTCAAGATGTATTTGTCAAAGCACCTTCAGCAAAACAAAAGGGGGAGTCCTTTTTTCTTGATTTCATTAGGTCCCCTTTACGAAAGAAAACACGTCAAAACTATAATTTTCATGATTCTTTTATTATGATCCTTTTTTGGATTCCGACTGATTCTCCTGTTCGACAAAAGATCCGTTTATATACAATAATTGCATTGTAGCGGGTATAGTTTAGTGGTAAAAGTGTGATTCGTTCTATTGACTCCTTAATAGTTAAGGGGTCCCTCGTTTGATTCATATTCCGATCACAAACTTATTTCTTAAAAGGATTTAATCCTTTCCCTCTCAACGAACGATTCGAGGAAGAATATACATTATCGTAATTTGTATCCAAGAAGAATCAATTCGAAATTGAAAAATTGAATTATGAAATTACGAAACATAAGTTTTTTGAATTGGATCACAATACTCACAATTTTTTGAGTATGAGTAAGGGATCCATGGATAAAGATATAGAAAGTTTATTTCTAATCGTAACTAAATCTTCAATTTTTTTATTTGTATATGAGAAATTGAAGCAAACTAGCTATTAAACGATTCCTTTAGTTTACTATAGACATCGACATAAAATATGTATTTTAGCTCGGTGGAAAAAAATGCTTTTCCTAAGGATTCTTTCAAATAGAAAAGAAATAGCGAACGAAGTAAGTAGAAAAAAATTGTTCTAATTTTTCCTCCTCTTCTATAGGGATCATCTAAAAAGCGGTATGTTTTGAATGCATTCAGAACGAAAGGCTGACATAGATGTTATGGGTAGAATTCATTTCATTTTGTTCACATCTTCTCCATTTTGTTAAATTTATCTATCTCTCTCTATCTTGCATAAAGGAGCCGAATAAAACCAAAGTTTCACGTTCGGTTTTGAATTAGAGACGTTAAAAATGATGAATCAACGTCGACTATAACCCCTAGCCTTCCAAGCTAACGATGCGGGTTCGATTCCCGCTACCCGCTTCTATTCTATCAGCGGATATTGGAATCTATAGAAT